TAAGAAAAGATGTTCACAGGGGCCAGAAAGACTCGGTCATAGGAACTTAGACCACCTACGCGCTGGTAAACGAAAACCACCTCGACCGGATCAGAGAAAACAACAATGTCGAATCAGGCCGCCCCTTGCCTTGAAAGAATTCACACGCGGCCACCAGCTTTCCCAAAATAAGGGGGGATCCGCTGCTTACTGCTCACGGAAACATCCGACCTATACTATAGTAAAGTCGTCCGCGTATCTTTCTGATCTCTTTTCCTTCTATTCATCAGATTTATGGCTTTGACCCATTCAAGGTGAAAAATGGTGTTGGCTAAAAAAGGGGGAGAGAGGAGAGCTTTGGGATACGCTCACTTCTGCATTTTTGTTTAGGTTATCGAGATTATCAATCGCTCTTTTTAGTGGGGGAAGAATAGTGCGTGAATGGCGGTTCTCAGACGAGGGAATCCTCTCTAAATCAAAATAGGCTAGAATGCTTCTATCGATAGAGCTTTCACGTCTGCGCATAGAATCGTTTTTTTGCCTTTTCATTCCGTTCTTACCATATCATGGGCAGTTGGGTTGGAATCCGTGTGATGGTTCGAGAGTGGTTTCAAATATTCTTCGCATCTATCTTCGGCCTTGTCTTAGAAGTCCCGCGAGACTAAGTTAGTGGTCGAGTCGTTTTTGGTAATTGACACCCGTCGCATTAGTTTCAATTCATATGTTACCATTCATAGTGAAGTAGCCCTCTTTTTGATGTCTGAGTGCCTTATTCTATCTATAAAAGTCCTTCCTTTATCTATAGCTCGGGTCAGTCCCCCATGGTCTGCTTTGATTTTCTCGAACAGTGCCGGTCCGCATCAGGGGCTCTCGTGCGAGCCATGCAACGTTCTCAGGCAGGAACTGCTCCTTTCCTTGAGCTTCCTATTTAGTTCCTCCCAGGCGTTGATCTCGCAACGGTCTTCCAGCACATCCTCATATCGCGTCCGCCACCACAGCTTCGCATCCCCATAAAGATACATTGTTGCCATTGTTACTTGGTCGTCAAAAGGGGCACGAAGCTCTTTCCGAACTTGGTACTACTCTGTCTTACCTTGTTCTTGAGTTTCCACGGCTCTTTCCCATCGAAGTCCTTGTTGGGCAGGTGCTATTCGGGCAGATTCAACTTCGAGCTAGGCTTTGCTGACTTGAAGGTCCAGGTGGAAGTAGTAAGAATTGATGACAAGCAGAGCTCTACTGAACCTACTTTATAAATGCAATCGCCGGATGATTTCCCATCTCCTGACAAAGATCCTAAGTGAGGTGGACTTTATCCATACCGTACTGGCAGGTACGTTCTTAAGAATACCAATTCTTTCGGACCGAAGCGCGCGATATGGCTTTTTGGTGGATCTCGCTAGTGAGACATATTGAATCGTATATGGACTAGTTGCACCCATCACCTGCCCGAATGCCTGTATCAACCGTTGTTTCGGTGCTCCTTTATGAATCGTACTTCCTTTGATGAATATTACACCTTTCGAGGAGAAGGAGGCAGAGCGAAGTCCATTCTTATGGGCAGGGCACAACAGCGAGCAAAACGGGATGCTTCACAGCAGGCAGCACAGAAAGAGGAGTAGATCCAATGGGAGCCTGCCAACGAAATAGGGCCGGGATCCGAGCATCTTCTTGAACCACCAATCATATTAGGATGGAATACGAGTCGTAGACCTTCAGGCACCACGAGAGCAGCCCTAGTAGGAGTTTCAAGTCTGAGGTCAACAGCTGGTGTAAATCGGCCTCTCACCTCTCCTTTTTAGGAGGTAAGCGAACAAAGACCCGACTCCCCACATCCCTCCACACTACATTGATGTTGGCTTTGAAGGAAACATTCGATGAGTAGGCGGGGACCCAAGACAAGAGGGAATGAATATTTGCTCCACAATGCTTCTTTCCTTTACATAACCTTTATGTCATTTTGAACCTATTGGCGAAACTAGTAAGTTTTTTTGTCGGACGATTTGTTGCCAAACTTCAATAGTAAAAACTTATATAGGTCTTAGCCCAATATAGACAATATGCATCCACCTGATGAACCTAGTTCGATTAACTATAACGGCTGACTGCAGTCCCTGATCAAATCTTTGGCCATGGAGTAGTATTGTTAGTTGGGGGCACGTAGGCGGAGGAACCTGCTACTCTGGTCTAGCACTACGATAGAATCTCGGGTTGATTGAGAGCAGAGAATCAAGACTATTACCTTAAAGGGTATGACATAAAATGAGGGAGCCATTCTAAGTAGTATCCTTACCAGCCCTTGACATATGAACTCAGGGTAGCCACAGTGAGAACCCATGACCTCTTTTATTTCGCTTTATTCTTTCTCCAGTCTTGCTTGTTAGCGTCTAAAACATCATTGATGGACGTTTCACATGACAGAGTAGGTGATGAATGTGTTTATTCTACCTTCGAAAAACGCGACCAGCGCATTAGCAGTTCGCGTGAAATCAGACTAAACCAAGGATCAGAGGTACGAGATTAACAACCAGACCAGTAGATTATGGTAATGGTACTTACGAGTAAAGGTAGAAGGGAACTAGCCTTATTAACTAATTAATTAGGTCTAGGTAACGAAGAAGTCTTGGTCTTGGGGTTTCAAACATAGATTCCACAGAAACAAAAGAAAGATCAGGATCAAGAGAAGGAGGAAGAGAGGGGACAATCTACTCGACCAGTAGGTACAGGAGGTATGGTTAATAACTAGGCTGACTTCCTTCGAGGGTAGGGGTGAAGCTACTAGACGCCAAGGAAAGCCCGAACAGGAGCAGAAAGCCTAAACCCGAGCGTCAGTCCCGAGCTTCTTGTCCTGAGAGCAACTGACATCAGCAGGAAACAGACAAATATAGTTTTTTGTTCGATTGATATGACCGAACATGATGGTGTTGCTCATCTGTTACTATCTTAGGTCCTAGAAACCTCTGGGCCCTTTAGATCTCCTATGAGGTGTGCTCTATGTTTCGGGTTGCCAGCCTACTCTTGTCCAGTAACTGATGTATCGTAACCAGTCTTATGAGATGTCTGCATTGCTGCTGCTAAAGGAAGCAAGGGAAGACAAGAAGACGATCTGATGAAGCGTCTTTTCTCGTCTGCTTTTCCCTCTTCTAAGCTAAACTTTCTAAAGTAAAATAAGGTAGAAGAATGAATAGAATCTTCCTCTTCCATTCCACTATATTCTTAAATATAATAAAGAGGACGAAAACAGAAGCAAAGGAAAGAGCATATCTTGCTTCGTCTTCCACTCTTTATAATTACTCGATAAAGCACTTTTGAATGGACATATGATACTGGGGAGGAAGCCCCATTTCGTTCTCTTAGCTCAGAGAGGTTGTCGATTGAATACCTTGACTGTTGATACGACCTAGCTATTTGAATTGACACAATTTAAAAAGGTAAGGCACTAGTCTCCTTGTTTGAGAAGAAACTGCTATTGAATTCACAGCCTCTTGTGAACAACTCCGCTGCAAGAAGAGTAAGCGCTCTTTTCAATATCTGGTGTGTGTTCGTACGTAGGAGCTCTCAGCCTATCTGCTTTGTTGAATAACCGGTGTGATGTTAGCAATTGAAGAGGAAGGCCGATCACTACATAGAGTACCTCTCGCTCTCGGATCGGCAGGCAAGCGACTTTATTGAATTGAACAGCTAGCTCCTCACATGAGTAAAAGAATATAACCTCAATCCCTAGTCGTACCAGGTGGCATGATGTTTTTTATAGACGCTCAGCCTATGATCGTTTGAGTGAGACAGTTCGATGTCTTAGTCGTGTCCTATGAGCTCCCTGTGGTGAACTTCCTCAGAAGGAAGCTTTGGTCAATAGAAGATATGGATCTCTCAAGCATTACTACCGGACAGAAGAAACTCGAACGAGAAGGCTCAGGCGGGTACGGCATGATTGGGTTAGCTAGACTCATTGCGCCGAATAAAAGAAGTTGTTCTAGTCGCATTGGTTCATGTTAGGTAAGTATTGAAGCTTAGGAACAACAGACCATAAGCATGTATCCGATGCTAGGCTGGGCGTAACAGGATCACCGGTAGACTAATCCGGGGTTTACTTTCGTCAACAAGTCAAAGACAGCCGATTCGTCTTACTAACATGTCTTCTGCTGGGATTGGGTGACTGTTTCCTTTGATAGCATGCTTTCTCGGCGGAAGGTGGTTGAGTGATGGGTGACTTGTCTTTTCGATTGATTGGCTTACGGATGGAAGGTTCGGACAAGAATGACTAGGCCGAGTGTTGGGCTTTCGGGATCAACGAATCTTAATAATCGTTTCTGTCACTTTGATTGATGAACTTGTTGGGCTCACTGGTGTATCCATGGGAACTTTCCGTCGAACGAACGAGCTTCGGTTCATGAATTAAGACTGCCCTTCCGCCCGAGGGAATGGGAAAGACGAACTTCTAAGTCAGTTACAATAAAAGATGGGAACGGAACTAAGCAACAAATGCAGAAAGAACTACTGAAGCTCTTTCGCTTTACTCTCACCTTTCGCTTACCGTCTTTCCTACACTAAGGTCTCGCCTCCCTTTCGCTTTCCTCGTCCACCAGCTGCAGCAGAGGCTGCAGATACATGTCCACCCATTGATCCACTACCATAAGCAGTTGCAGTTTCGGTTGAATAAGCAAGCTCCTTTCAAACATCAACAGTTTCAGTCCTATCCTTTAAGTCCTTCCTTTCGGAATAGGGCTCCGTTCGACAGATAATTGATTCCTTACTGGGGTTGAGGAAAGAGGAGGACCTCGCTCTAACAAAGATAGGGCAGAATCAACTTAGACACAAGGGGAAACTGCGGGACTTAGAAAAGCACTACAACCTACTTCTTCCTCGACTTCCCTTTAAGAAAAAGAAGATGGAAACTTAGCCGATTGATTAGCTAATGGAAGACTTTATAACACACTAGGAATGGAAAGAGCGGATTCAAGCTTTGAAAGGAATTCTGCCCTAGCCGATTAGAAGGCTACAGACCTAATATCATAGTGGATGTCCCCTTACTTCACTTCAAGAGTTTCAAAGGATCAAGGAAGAGGCAGCGAACCAGACTATTTCGCTAGGGAAATGGGACTAAACCCGAAAGCACAGACAGCTAATGGAAAGCGGTAGGACTAAGAGCTGTGGGACTAGAACTCACATTCACTCCAAAGAAATGAACGAATGGACTCCCTCGACTGCTAGAAGACTAAGAGAGGGTTGGAAAGCTGCTTACGGACTTCGGACAAAGAGAGGTACCTAATTGAAGGCTTAGAGCAAGACAAAGGCAGAATGGAATACCAGCCTAAAAGCGGGGCCAGTTAGACCAACTTCAAATGAGACAAGATCCTTTATATCGCATATCGTTCGTCACACACAAATGCAAGGCACTTCACCACCTGAAGGAAGGTGCAAAGCGAAAAACTAAGTTCTTGCTGCGGGAGAAGGCTTATTCGCTGACTGAACTGATAAGCTTATCGGATTAGGACTTAGGGTAAGTTGGGGGGTGCGCCTTAGCTTAAGTTAAGGGTGAGTTCCTCCTTGAGAGAGATGGAATGATGCGAAAGCTAATGTAGGACTAATAGTGAGGTGGACTCATAGAACGAATTGAAGGCTTACAAGCCCGGCTAGGATTATTCGCTTACTGACTGCCTGGCTGATAACCTTAAATGAAAGGATTAGGCCAGGACTCATACGATTCGAGTAGGATGAAAGGCAAGGATGATAAGCTTTCCTCGCGTACTGGCTTATTCGCCGAGCAGGAAAGAAGAGACCTCTCTTATGCAATTCTCGAGGTTCACCAGGACTAATCTCGATTGCCCTCTTCCTTTCAAGAGGCAAAAGCCCCTTTACCTTTAGGGGTCTCAGATGAGCTTTCCTAATGCCTTCATGGTATGGTGGGAAACTGCTTTTGAAGAGATCCACGACACGAAGCGGAAGAGCTAAATTTCAAAGCGGCTTCGGAGCGCAAGGAGAGGGATGGGGAAGCCCCAAGCTACGCTAATCGAACAGACCTTACAGACTCTACTTCGCTGACTAGACTGAATAGCGCCAGAGTTGGACTTGAATTTTACTTCTCGCAAAGGAAAGAAGCGCTATGAACCTTCCCTAGATTCTTATCTTAAGCAAAGATGCACAAGCTGTCTCTATTATACGTCACCGAAAAGACATCCCGCGGAACAACCAAAGAAAGAAAGCCATTTCTAATAGAGGTGCCTACGCGTCTTGATAGAGGGGCGATCATAGGTTCACCTAGACAAGAAGGTGGCAACGGGAAGCAAGGCAAAAGCTCAATCCAACATACCTTGCAGACTAAAAAAAAAAAACTGGATGAGGGTTGGGTGGAACAGCCTTTCTTGAAGCAGTTCCCTGCCAATCGAAGACCTGAATGTAGCAGCTCCAACACTAGTAGAGGAGCGGGGACATCTCAAAGTAGCCTAGGGGCCAAAAATAGAGAGTTTTGAAGGGAATTGCACAGGAATGCTAGACTCAGTCCAAGCATGAGAATGCCAATCAACTGTAATGGTCGCTCAACCAAGGACTCTGAAAGCACTTTTTCCAGCACTTGTGCCAACCAACCCAACCAAGCAAGCCCTTCTATTGGATACGAGATTGCAACCATAGCCATCTTGATTCGAAGAGCTTAGGGAGAGCAAACGGAACTTCACATACTCAATTTCTTGAGTAGCCAGAAGCAGTTCCTCAGAGGCTAGGGGTGAAAACTATTAAAGGAGCTATCACCGTCTAATCGTATAAATAAAAAAGACAAGAACTGGACTGATTTCCCTCGAGGTTACTTTCCGAGGAAGGGAAGGGTTTCGGTAAGGAAGCGTAGCAGCATCGGGGAGTCCTATTAAACCTCTATTCCATCAAGAAAAACAAGGCGCACTAAAAGCAGGTCTTTAAGAAACCAACCTGAAAGTAGGAAACTATCCTTGGGATCAGATTTCCTCATAGGCCAGCCAGGAGAAAAACCGCTTTCCAAAGAGATTCATGAGTTCCAACTCTTCCTTTGAAGGCGGAAGGCAATGAAAAAGAGAATAGAAGCAAGGGTATTTGACTCAGAGACAAGCGGGGAATACTATTTGAGGGAAAGGTAGTCCGGCTTAATTTACTAGTCATAACAGGTCAAAGCCCAATCGAACAGACCCTGCCTACTCCTAAGAGACTGGATGAGGGTTAGGGAGAACAAACAGTAGGGCTAACCTGATCTCCTATCTATCATCGATTAGCGAGAAGAAGGAGGGAATGGGACTTCAGTTGTAGGACTCTTCCCCCTTCTTGCTTTTGTTAAGGTTAAGGCGAATTGCCTTTTTCCTTTACTAGGCTACTTAGAAAAAGTCCTCTCCCGACGGCGCAGGAGGATTTCTTTCTTCTTTGATTGAGCGCGGTTCCTCATAATTGATGGTGCAGGGGCGATCTAAGGCCTCTTTCTTCTTGTAAGCGCCTTCGCAGCTATCTTTGCTCTCCATTGCCTTTCCTTTCGAAGCGAAGCCCCTCTCTCTCTTGGTCTGCTGCTAAGTAAGGTTCAATGCCCTTGTCGTTCTTAGATTGAGTGTCCCTCCTCGGTATCAGATGAAACAGCTGAGCTATCGATAGCGGTAGATGATCAAAAAGGCAGAACAAACTGCTTAACTGGGTGATGGTTGAATGAATGTGACCAAGCCGAAGGAAGGCCCATCTTTTGAAGCGAAAAAGCCGGGAACAAGGTTCAACTAGCATGTGTAGAGTTCTTAGTTCAAAGCTTGATTTCGGAATCCCCCTCCTCTGCTGCCTCTCAAGTAGGGTCACCTGATAGTCGAAATGCGCCCGATAACTTTTCTTATAAATGAGTCCTTCTTACCTTTTTTAAGGAACTCCTTAGGCCGAGAGAATGCATTGGTATGCCTGACTTTGCCTGCAAGGGTATACTAATAAGTAAGGCTTTCCCGGGATCTCTCCTTCTTGCATTGAGTGGATGTGTTACTCTCACTATACTTAAGGCATAGGTGTCTGGAAGAAGGCCATCAGACAGAGGGAATGAGTCAAAGATTTATAGGATTATGTCAGATCTTTCGTTGGTTGGCTTCAGAGCTCGACAGAAAGAAATGAAGGTAATAGAAACCTAGGACCGAGTGGAAGTCAGAGGGGAGCATACGAAAGAAGGAAGAGCTTTAGATCGTGAAGTGCTTCTTTAGCTTAAAGGAAGACTTTGAATGTAGTTGTTAGGAAAGAGATAAAAGAGTATTACAATAAAATGAAAGGAAAAGAGATTCTAGCTGGAGTTAGATAAGAAAAGTCCTAGGGCACTGTGTCGCCTATAGCTTACCTCTCTTCTTCCTCTCGGTCGGGTTAAAGGGCTATTCATGAGGCTGATTCGTAGTTAGGCTTGGACTAATGGAAAGCAGAGCCGGCTTAGAGCTTAGAACTAGAACACTTTACGGAGAGGCGGAATAGAAAGATAACCCCAAAGCAAATGGCCATTACTCAGGGAAAGGGCAATGCACCTATACGACTTCGAAGAATCAAAAGATAGGGATAAATGGAAAGAAGGGAAATTCCTTGCCTCGGGAGAGCTATTACACATCCTCAAGTCACCCAAAAACCCGAGAAAGAAAAATCAAAGAATAAAGAGGGAGGAGGTAAAAAAGCTAAAGTAAAAGACAATTGACCCTTATCCGGAAAGAGTGCTACACCCGCAAGCCCAGGACCTCGCTTTGGACGGGGAGATTGGACCACATCGAAAGAGATAGGCCGAATTGGGTGAAGAAACTTCTGATACAGGAGAGGAAGAGTGGGGGGAGGTTGAAGCGCTTATATCACAGTAGTAGTAGCACTATGATTGGGTCCCACAGCAGCCGTAGCGGCATTGGCCTTTCTTTCTGTTGTCGCTGTGATCAATGAATACAATACCCTCTCCACTCAGGGTCAGGAACGGGATAAGAAGAAGAAGTAGGACTGTGGGTTTCATGAATTGAATTAGACAAAAAAGAATAGGCATCGAATCCGCCTTTTCAATCTCCCACTGTCTTGCGGACAGTAAAAGAGAAGACTCTTGTTTAGCTCTGATTGTACCCTCGACTTCGGATTCAAACTGAACTAAGACTGAGCACTATAGTATAGCTATAGCCGGAAGGATTTTTTTATCCAAGATAAGTCAAGGTCAAGTAAGTAGCCCAGGCTCTGTCACCTTGAAAAGCGAGTTGGATTGGAATCAACTAGAATGCTTTCCATCGTTAACACTAATTAGATTACTACGTACCTCGCTTCTGATAGGAGGATAAATATAACATAGAAGAATGGCTACCCGGTCCAATAAAGTGGATCCATTAGCACCTAGCAATTAAATGGTTTGATCTGATAAGGAATTAAAAATACGATATCTGTACTACTACATTTATTAAGTTCTGGTATGATCCCTCTTTCGTTTCGACTTACTATTCGATCCTTTCTTTTAACCTAAAGCTATGTTGTAGGGTTTCCCCTATACTCTTTTTTTTAGACAGAGATAAAGTATGATATCACCTTGATTCTATCTTATATCTATGTCCCACGACGAAGCAGGGACAAAGAGACTAATAGTTGTCCTGGAGGCGATGCGATCTAATATCGACTGGGGAAGTGAAGAAAAATCCATTAGCTTAGGTCCCTCCCGTGTAAGGCATGGCACCAAGCAAACATACAAAAAGCCTACTATAAAGTAGCTTCTTCTCGAACGGGGGATTCCATGCCTGATGGAATTTGCTCTGTTCTCTACTTCACTTCCCCTGCATTTCTTCTCGTAAATTGAATCTTAGTTTATCCGGTGATGGTGATCGCGTTGAAATACAAACTGTTGGCAAAAACCGTTGTCCTTTCTTCACTATGAGTACTCGTAACCTTTACCAAATCTCTTCTAAAATCTTTTAGAGGATACTGTTTATAGAACTTAGAATGAAGATACATTCAAATGTTACAACATATATGGGTGAAGAACAAGACTGTCTCTGGGCAACAAAACCATATTAAGGTGAAGTGAAGCAGAGACAAACTAAAGCTTGCACCTCCGTCTTGGCTAGAATCCTTTTATCCTACAAGCCAATAGAGCAGCTAGCTCTACTTTAACTACGATATATATTCTTGTTTTGTTCGATCACAAAGAGTCAAACCAGCTACCGAAAGAGAGAGACTGAATCCGTTACCATGACTTTATATGATAGGATGATCAAGCAAGGATGAAAATCTACATGTTCCGACTCTATTCTTAGTTATATTATATATAGTGATGATCTTGGATTTCAATCCAAGGCTTTAAAGCCCAGGGTAGGGACTAATAAACCACTTTTCAGCTTCTGAGTGCAAGGAAATGGGGCCATCTCCCTATAGGCCTACTCTGACTATTGGCAGCGAAAGAAATACCATACAAAGATCAATTTCATCTTAGTCTTTTCATTTAAAAACGGGTGGTGAGTTCTAACTCTTCTCTCCCGCATCCTCTAGCTCTCAGTAGAGCCTTCACTTAAAAGGAAGCCCTTCCCTCCTCACCCTTATAAGATTCCCGTTTTTTCTCTATTCTACTATCTAGGTTAGGATTTTCCTTTGCTTCGGGCGTTACTATTCTTTTAATCTTTTAATGAGATGCCCTACCTTCGACCCGTTCCTGTGAAAGATGCTATGAGAAAACCCCTTTGTCTATCTATGAGCTTGTCCGGAGTCAGGCAAGAATACAAGGAGGAACCAGATCTCCGTCTTTTTCTTTGTCGAGCTTCTTTCCTGGCTTGATGAAGAAAAGTGACTCGCCGCAACTCTTCGAACCTATACTAGCTCCTTAAACTCCTCTCCTAACCCTTTAGCCTCGCTTGTCCCCTCCAAACCTTTCTTATGATGAAAGAAAAGAGGTTGATGCAGATGCACCCTCAAGTGTGGAAACTTTACTGGCTTCGGTCGAATACCCCAAGTCCTACCCAGGGGGGGTCGAGCACCCCTTCCTATTCGGTCAAGTGGCGTTCCTCTTCTTTCAGTTCTAGTCGCATCTTCGGACCTATTCCTTAAGGTCGAGCTAGTAATTCCTGCTCCTACTAAAGGAATTCAACTAGGGGCATCCCCATTGTTAGCTTCGATTTATGCCCTTCGATCCTCATACTGAGCTGCCTAGCTCCAAGACTTGTAGTTGAGCCTATTACTAACCTTTCCTAGCCTATGGGGAATACAAGGGGGAATCCTCACAGTCAGATAGCTATGAGTGAAAGAAGAAAGATAGTTTAGAGTTTACCGTAGCTACTTCTTCCCCTGGCATGAGTTTACCAGTTGGGGGAGAGAAAGAAGTTCCCCTCCAATCCAACACTTATTAGTCGAGTAGTAACCCCTCTCCTGCACCTGAAACTCGAAGTTAAGCTATTCTCTTGCCCAAACTCCCCTCTACTGCATTCCCGAAGTTCACAGTGCCATTCCTGTCTAAGAGCATCTTTGAACCTCAACTTCTGAGCTTAGTCTCGCTTCCACCCCCTATCCTACTTATTAGTTGAGCTTCGCCCCTTGGAATACCTTATAGAGCTGGGCAGGCAATCGCTTTGATTATCAGCTGCTCCCCGCCCATCAGCGAATGCGAGCCCTGCGAGCTTCGAGTGGAGAAAACGAGCCATCCTCACCAACTAGCTAATCAGACGCAAGCCAACAAAATTCTTCCAGATAAGAATGAATATCTCTTTCTGAACTTTCAGTTGCTAATCTGTTGCCTCAGGAACCGATAGTCGCTTATTGCCGGGTTTAGAAGTAGTGAAAAAGAATCCCTGGTTGATCCTCGTTGGATCGGATGCATGAATGTTCCCCAGGCAAAAAGCATAGCAGACAAACATATGCTTAATGACTGAGAGGTTAAACTAGCATGGTCTCACAGATTGAGACCCGGGATTCTGAGTGGGTGGGTTTCTAAGGATAAAAAAGAAAAGTTCCATTTCAATATACAACGTAGTCCAATCAAAAAAGAAAGGACTACTAAAGCATCAGTACAAGACGGCGGGCATTGATCCTGTAAGTGGGTTGGCTACCCATACTGCAGTGGTCGCTCGGATAGGTTACGGTGACTATCCCCAGAGGCCCAAAACCCTGGTAGCAGCAAGCCGGGTGAATGATGGTGGCTCCATACGGGAGGGAATACTGGGGTTGTTAGGGGCGCTAAAACTAAAATAGGTCTGAAAGCTGCAGAGAGGAGAGCGGAAAAGGCGTTAATCAAGAGAATACCCTGTACATGAAAAGGGCTCAGAATAGACTCTTTGCTTGAATGGCTTGTTTGCAGGTTTGACATTCTCTTTAGCAAAGAAGAAAGCACTACTTCATGGGAAGTTTCCAAAGGTAAGTCCGACGTCTCCTTAAGGTAAGGCAGTTCACTCGTAAGGCCTCATTCATCTCTTACCCGGCAAAGGCCTCTCTCATCCCTTGCTTATGCTGAATCGAGATTTTCTTGGTCTTCTTTGACCCTCGAGTTGAATGATTTCATCACCTCAAGCTTTTAGCTTGGAACAAGAATGGATAGAGTTGACTCAGCTGCGATTGCTCTTGGTCAGTCTGATTAGGATTAAGATTCTGCTTTCTGCTATTTCATGGAATCTTAGAGAGACTGGAGTAGGTAAGAAGTGGGGGAGGAGTGAAAAGCCGGTTAAATGGTTGATGCTTTCATGGTTAAAGAATCTCTCTTAGCTAGAGCTAGGCCACCTGCCTGACTATCTATTGTCTCAGCAGGCCTTAACCCGGCAAAAGACGACAGAGGCATAAAGGAAGGTTGATGCAGAATAAGCGATGTTCTTGCTCTTCTTTATCTTGGAAGAAGAATGGCTGTTGTTGAATCAGTTTCAAGTGGTGGGATCATATTCATATATAATAGTGGACTCCCGTCTCCTTAAAGGAGCGATCTCTCCCTCAAAGTAGAACGAGCATAATCGAAGACAGATGGTAGCGTATTCTAAGTAGTTGATCTCACGTGCTATCCGAAAGTCTTCTTAGTCTTCGTCTGCTCTCAATGAGTCAATGCCCGGACCAGGCTCTTAATTAAATGGAAATCCCGTTAGTGAAGTCACCCTCGGAGTTGAAAACGACTAAGCTTTTTGCCTTGACCTTGACACTAGTCTTAGCCTTTCCCAGGGCACCTTGCCTTCGTTCCTTGGCTTGGCGGGAAGGGCTACTAATAGTGGTGCGGTATCTGGGAACTCCTCTTTCGAAATGGGAAGAATAGCCTAGTAAACAGTGACCCTCGGGGAGGAAAGCTGCTCTTGCTCTTGTTCTCTTTGCTCTTTATAAAATGGTTTCTGTGAACAAGGAAGAGGGGCTGCTTTACTCTAGATCGAATGCGACTGGAGATTTTGATTTCCCAGCTCTAAAGGGAGGGAAGTCAACAGTCACTTTTGGGTATCAGAAAGTCATGAAAGAGAGAAGATGGTGCTATTGCCTTAGCTAGCTTGGACTAGGAAGAAGGAATTGTCTCTAGAACCCTTGGTTGGTCTAGGAACCCGAGAAAGGAGAATGTTCAAAGCGATACGATAAGAGAACAGGTCTTTTCGGATAAGCTGTTGCCCCTCTTCTGTTAGAGCTCTTTAGTCCCATCCCTACCAAAGAGGATCTCCCCTTAAAAGGGAGCGAGTGACTCTCGTCTCGGTCTTCTCGAAAGGGAATTCTTTGCCCGGCGGGTGAGAATCGGTAGCTCTTAGAATAGTAGTAGCGGTGTGACTGTGACTTTCTTCTTGAAAAGACTGCTCCCCTGTTGTCACACCACTCCCTGATGCGTACCTGGTATTCTGTTTCTGTTAGGATTGAATACGAATAAGCTCTTCTTTCATTGTGACTGGTAGCTGCCCCTACTTTGTTTGGGATATTGCCTTAGCTAGCTTGGCTCGCATTCGACTGGACTGAGAATTGTGTATATAAAGAAAAGACTGGCTACTGGCTTGAAACCGAGGGACTGCTCGGAATGACTGCATTTACCAAGCATTCCTACTCTCACTATGCTTAGGACATCGGATTCGTGCATTCTAGTGCATCGTTACTTCTTTACTTGCGTGGATTTCCTTACTATTGGAAAAGTGCCATTAGTTGGAAATTTCATCTAATCTAAGCGATGTCAATGAAAGAAAAAGAAATTCTTTCTAGAGCTAGAGGAGTGAGGCTAAGCTATATGCTACCCTATCTTATTAAACCTGAAATGAAAGATCTTGAGACTGGGCTAGAACAAAGGGAGACTTTTATCTTTAAAGGTAGCCGGCTGCTACTAATAAGAATAGAACTCCTTTTTGAGGAAAGACCTTCCCCTTCTTTAGAAGTGAAAGAAAGCGCCTTTGAACTCCTCCCTTATCGTTAGCCCTACGCGGGAAAGCATTTAGCTATTCGTAGATGTAGGGGAATCGATAAAAGCATCTTTGAAGAAATTATATAATAAGATATTTTCCTATGCTTTTTTAGTTATAAGAAGAAAGTCTCCCCTTGGCTACTTACTTAGGTCAATCAGTCCCTCTTTCCTTTGTAATATATTCATTCTTGCGAAATGAAGATTGTATACTTTCCTATTGATTTAGGAGCTATTTCTTTCAATATAGGAAGATTCTATCTCCTCTCGTTAGGCCTCATTCATCAATATCAATAAGAGTAGCACTCTTTACGCCGAGAAAGAGTCCTTAGGCCGACTTTCTTCCTTAGTCTCTCTAAGCAGAGTAAGCTTCCTTCTCCTTCTCATTCTCCCCCCTGCCCTACATCATTAATGGTGCTAAATCACTTCCTTGCCTTAGCCTTTTAAAAGGTGCGTAGCGCTCTTGAGAGATGGGATTCATACCCGGAAGCGGGGAAGACAAGGTTTAGAATCTTGGTGTCAGGTGCAGCCCAGAGGAAGCTGCTTGAGAATCTAGCTATTTCCTGCTTGGCCAAGCAGGAAATAAGTGCTTTGTCGGTTGAAGGTGCTCTCTTCTCTACTCTCTAAAGCTTCTTTAATGGGAAGCCCTGAGCTACCGCTCCCTCATACCAGGGATATCACTAGTGAAGCCTTACCTTCAGTTAAATATTAAAAAACCCTTCGCCCTACTAATAAAAGGCCCTATCTTGGATTCGTTGAACTTTCACTCGAGCTTGATCGGGTACTCGTCTATCGCGCTTAGAATAGAGGATAGGATACATCCCTTTGGCGTCTGGGTTTCGGTGGTAGGAGGAATCCCCATAACTGCCACTGCAATAGCCCTGTCTTCTCTGTCCGGAAAATATAGATAGCTTCTTCCCTTAGCTAGGTACGGCTCTTTCGAGCAATCAATCTGCTTATCACTTCCAAATAAGTCACTTCCTGCTAAAAGTGGAGCTCCTTTTGGGGTAGACTACACGAGTCTTATGAAAAAGAGCGGAGGACTATATAATAGCAAAGGCTTTCTGGTCGATAAGTCAACAGATCTTCCCCTAGAGAAGACAGAGGAAGCAAGCAATCTTCTACTACCATCACTTCCTGACTCACTTGCTCAAACGAGAGTTTAAATTCCGGAACTAGTGCCTGCTCATGGAATCGCTGCTTGAAAGCTTGTCTAAAAGTCTTAATCTTTCTTAAGTTAAGAAGCCAGAGCAAGTGCATATAAAAGTTCGCCTAATACTCGAATTAGGTTCTCCTTCCACTTTGACTTCGACTATTGCTACTTCTTCGACCCGACCCCGAGATCTCGAATTCTTAACAGACAGAGACTGCCCCCACTTCCTTTAATTAGCTTGTTGAGGAACGGGCTTGACTATATAGGGCAGCCCCAGAAAAAGTGTTTTGGGAAGCACATGGCATGGGAAGCATGGTAATACGGACAGCCAATCCTTAAGAAAGCTATCTCACCGGGGTCCGGTTAGTCGACCTAAGCTAAGCACTGAAAATGAGGGGAAATGGCTTTTTAAACGATAAATGCTAAAGCAGCAGATCGGGAAGAAGCTCCTTATTCCAGGGAAGCTTTAAAAGATAGGGAGATTTTGATTATATGATATTCGCGGCCTTTCCCTATCTTACTAATAATAAAAAAAAGGGCTGGCTTTTCGCTCGGTTGATTACTGAAGAAGGCTCTTGTCTCGGTAAGTCTGTTCTAGGCACTCTGTCTTTCCCCCTTATACCTTATTATTATAAAAGAAAGGGTATCAGACTCTCGATCGAATGTGATTGCACCTATCCCTGCTTTCTTCGGTGCTGATACTGCCTCTTACTCTCGTGGGTAAACTCCTACTTTCTTAGTCAGAACTTCTCTGTCTCAACTGGTGGACCTATCTATCCTATTTTTTTAAGAGATAGGGGCTACATTTGCTATTCCCGCGGATTGCTCGTATTTCTTTACCCCAATTAAAGGTTTTTATTTTTACTTTGTTTCAGCTCTTCCTTCATCTTCACCTTCCAGTACTAATCTATCCTTCTGGGGAAGACCCTTCATCTTACCAGGGAGCCGGCCGTGCTCTTGCCCGCGTGGTGACTTCTTTCGCGAGTGAAAAGCATTGGCATTCAGTTAGTTAGCACTACCTTCTTAGACAAAGAAGTAGGGCTTTCTCTTCTTCGACTTACAATTACATGTCTTACGCATCCTACTTCATTGGCATTCTATTAAGGCGCAGTAAATAAGTAAGAAAGTAAAGCAGTAAAAGTCAAAGCTCAAGCTTACACAGTCAATGAAGGAGCACTAGCGTGAAAGGAAAGACAGGCTGCCTACTTTATATACGATTACGATAGGATATTCTACCCAGCCAGCAAAGTTAGGAAGAATACACCCGCCCCTCCCTTGTGCTACTCCTACTCCTACTCCTGCGCTATTCAATCAATGCTTTCGGGAATAGTCTAAGGTAGGGATAGCACTCAATTCCTCCTTTGAGTAGTTTCATCAGGAATGGAATATTCCAAACCTTCTCCTCCGGGGAGATCAAACTGTATCGATTTCACTGGCAAGAGCCAGCTCGGACGGAATGCTTTCGGCTTCAAATGCGGAAGCTCCTGACTCGAGGAAAGGTTCATCATCCGATTCTGTGCCATCTGGGCTTGGTTCCCTTTAATAAGAATAAGAAGAGGGTTGGGTTAGTTCGGATTACATTTACCTTCTCGATGCGAAACCTTAACTTAATATAGGAATGGCCAAGAATCATCGATTTCGGAGCTCGTATCGGGGAACTTGCTGACATAAAAAGCTCAGGAGATGTGGCAGAAGATCCAGCTCTCGAGGAAGCGAGGGACTTGAACTTGAGGGGGAGAAAAATGCTCTTTGAAAGCTTTCCCGTGCCTCTCTTACTTTCTAGTCACATAGCCAGCTGCCATTTCGCTTGCAGCCATCAAGACTGAAGGCGAGTCAAGAAGGAACGGAGAGTTTACAGTTCAAAACCCGGAGTGAAATAGTCTGGTTCTAACGAACCTGGCATCCCACACAGAAGACGATTTTTTTTTGATAGCAGACTTTCTTTTTTCCAAAGGAATGAAAGTACTTACTTGATAGAGTAAGGGAGTTAGAATGCGCTTTGGTTCACAGGTTTGGTGGTATATCCCTATATAGATAGATGGGCTCTGTAGTCGGGCTTAAGCCAGTTTCACCGAGGGTTTAAGCAGTGATTAGGTACGAGCAATAGTCTGATTAGGATTCTGCTGGAACTGCGCTCTCTATTAAGAGCATCAAAGCATTCGAACTAAAGAGATAGAAAGAATAGTGTAGTGTTTAGTTCCTTTGTGCCCAGAGGACTTGAAAGAGCTTCGGATTCTAGCGATCCTCAATTCAAAGTCGTAAGTCTTTCGCTTGACCGAGGGCTCGTTGGTCTTGGTTTCGATTCCAGAGATCGAGATTCGAATAGCAGTTGGGAAAGGGGATTTGGGCTAGATCGGATTTCGGATAGTGCATTGCAATTCATAACTTTTCCTTCCTCTATCTCATAGTACGGAGTAGAAGGTCGGGGAAAATTACCGCTGAAGTGATGCTTTAGGAAGGAGAATGGCTAATGGCTGCTGCTAAGCCTTTCAACTCCCTGCCACGAACGGGAGCTGCGCTACAGCAATTCCCTTTTTATCATAAAGTAGAAGGAATTTTCTCTGATTCGTGTTCGCAGATAAGATAAGCTGAAGAATATACCGCAAAGCAAAGACAAAGAAATAAATGAGAGCGGTAATTTTGCATCAACAATTTTCGAGGAAAAGAAGAAGCGAATCAATCAGAATGGAGACAGGGAGGAGAGGCGAAAGAAAGATTGTCGAGCCTGCAAGCAGCAAGCAACAACGGCTTTTCAGCCGTTGCGCGCTAGCTTATAGTTTAGGGGTGCCCCTTTCTAAAACTTATATTTAGGTAAGCTTTTTTTGGAACTTTAGTTTTGGAGTTTTCCCCAACCTATACCTTACTAATATTACTATTAAAAAAAGGGGCTTACGTTTTTCAGCCGCATCGCACTGCCGCATAAACAATGGATCCGCTGGGCTGGATGAGCGGAAAAGAATAGTGAAAAGCCATGTCACTTGGAACGGAACTGGTTGCTTACTTACTTTTAGTAAGACCACTTTGTTAAGCAAAATTCGATTAGATAGGCATGGTTGCTTACAAGACAAAAGCCAGCTTCTAGATGTTCTTTGCCTGAACATATAGAGGAAGCAACCTTCTATCTGGCCTCTGTACTAGTAGTGGAGTGGCTTGCTACTTTCAATCAGAAAAGGAAAATGGAGCAAGGCAAGGGAGAAAGAAGTTGTCCCCTCTTCTCTGGTAACCCGCCACCACATATGTAGAAAAAGAGGGAGCGGGGAAGGAAGAACAACCGTTTGACTTTGGCACATGAGGTGGCGGGTTTGGCTAGGTAACATAATGGAAATGTATCGGACTGCAAATCCTGGAATGACGGTTCGACCCCGTCCTTGGCCTCGGGGAGTGGCGAGCAGCACGGAATTTTAATTAATCAAATGGCATAAGGGGGCTTTCCTTTGTTAGAAATCCACAGACAACATACTGGAACTTCCAAACCAAAGAAATGCAACATGAGAAGGAGCTTTTTACGTTACGCTTCAATAGAATGAATTCTGTAAGGGTAGAATACGCCCCATGGTTGATCGAAGGTCCTATGCCACTTAAACTCAAATCTATCTTACCTTCAATCCATCTTTGTTCAGCCAGCTCATAACAAAATGTTAGACCGGGCTGACACAACCAAATTGGTTGAAGAAAAGGAAACCCCAGCGACCAAGCACTCCCACCCCCAAAAGTGGAGACCGAACACCGCCAGGTTGTCGAGGACACGTCTGAAGAGGAGGCGGGCGCCCTCTAAGTTGACCACCCTACCCACTAATGGACTATGAGGGGGGCAGGCGAACGGGAACCGACCGAGAACCCGAACCGCTTCACTGGCTGACCCCTTCATACTCGATTCATTAGGGTCGGGGATGGATGGAACCAATCAGAAGTGCAAATCGCGCAAGCGAAGCCGGGAAACGGACCGCAGCGCAACGACTAGGACTCGTGTCGGAGGAGTTTTGAGCGTGAGCTACCACTCATGCAGCGGCAAGGACCCGCAACTCTCGAAGGGGCCACCAACCGCCCGAATCACTGTAGCAAACCCTCCCTTTACTCAATGGATAGCGCTTATCCTCTTTCAATCAACAAAATGAGAAATAAGAAAAAAAGAAAAGAAAGAGGTCTTTATTGAAGAGGCTTTGCACCTGAAATAGGACTAATGAAAATCCAGAAGAATGGGTCTGGGCTTTCAAAAAGATGAAAATGCAAAGGGTAAAGAGAAAGTCTTTTGAACAACCAACCTGACATAAGGATTCTAGCTCGCCCACTTAGAGCAGATGGAGATTCTCGGACGGGGAAAAGCGGCACTCGACATCTATTAAACAACACCAAGAACAAAGCCATACCATGCCCTCGGGAGAAAGACGTGATGATTGCCATGAATGCTGCCTTCGAGGACGTGTTGTACAAGAAGGTCTTTGCCGATTCCTATCAACATGGTGCACCCCTCAGTAGAGGGGCGTGAAAAGGCCGTGGAGACTTTGACCGAATGAATAGGGATCAATTGATAGACATTTTTATTGAGGAAGAGAATCCAGGATGAACGCTTTTTTC